TTATATAAAAGTTAAAATTATTATTTAAGTTTTGTAAATTTATTATAGTAATTTGTACAAGGAGTAAATTAAAAGACTTTTTTTAGTTAGGTAAAGTAAAAATAGTAAAAAATTAAAGCTTACTAGTCAGTCTATTATTTGTTAATGGTGCATAGTTAGTAATACTTGCTCTGGCCTCTAGCCTTATGGATAAGTGGTTCATATGAGTATTATATTAGTATCAGCCTGAATATTTGGTATTTTATATGGAGTAGTTTTTGTTGATTGATTATGTCATTTTTAGAGTATTTAAGTATACATTTGCAGTTTTAAATGAGTAGCGGCATAGTAAGTTCTTGTTTTTGGGGTTTGGCGAGAATGATTAATGCTAAAGCTGTGAAATTTTAAAATGGGGGGTAAGGGGGGTTTGCGTAAGAATACTTGGGTGTGATACACGCGTACACGTATGCGTACACGTATGCGTACACGTATGCGTACACGTATGCGTACACGTATGCGTACACGTATGCGTACACGTATGCGTACACGTATGCGTACACGTATGCGTACACGTATGCGTACACGTATGCGTA